ATATTTTGAACGATGTAAAAAAAGCCAACCTTCATTTTTCTTAGACACAGATGACAAGTTACAGGATAAAGAATTTGACTATTTTGACTTTTGTCAAATATGGAAAATGTACCTATGCATATTTTATCAAAATAAAATTCAACGTGAAATTGAATCACGTTGGTATGCTCTTTCTTTTAAAGAAAGCATATCAGCTTTATTTGGTAGACCCATATATGATGATGAGTATGATGATGAGAGATTTGAGGAATTATTACCCGTACACGAGGAAGAACTTGAAGACCTTGTCAATTTTCTTCCCCCAGATGAAGAGGAACTCGATTCAGAGGGTCTAGATGCAGAGGAATCCACTGTAGAGCAAACTTGTGCAGAAGAATCCACTGCAGAGCAAGTTTCTGCAGAGCAAACTTCTACAGATACAGACAAATCTACTGCAGAGCAAGTTTCTGCAGAACAAACTTCTACAGATACAGACGAATCCACTGCAGAGGAATCTATTGCAAAGAAATATACTCCAAAGGAATTAGTACAACTATTTCTTCTAGAAGAAATAGAAGCAAAAGAAGAAATAGAAGAAAAAGAAAAAAACCTTGCTTCTGCTGATGATGAAAATGCTAATCAAAATTCAGAAAAATTAACAAAATCAGAAGAATCACAAGAATCAGAAGAATCAACAGAATCAGAAGAATCAACAGAATCAGAAGAATCAGAAGAATCAACAGAATCAGAAAAATCAACAGAATCAGAAGAATCAAAAGAATCAGAAGAATCAAAAGAATCAGAAGAATCAAAAGAATCAGAAGAATCAAAAGAATCAGAAGAATCAACAGAATCAGAAGAATCAAAAGAATCAGAAGAATCAAAAGAATCAGAAGAATCAACAGAATCAGAAGAATCAAAAGAATCAGAAGAATCAAAAGAATCAGAAGAATCGAAAGAATCAAAAGAATCAGAAGAATCAACAGAATCAGAAGAATCAAAAGAATCAGAAGAATCAAAAGAATCAGAAGAATCAAAAGAATCAGAAGAATCAACAGAATCAGAAGGATCAACAGAATCAGAAGAATCACAAGAATCAGAAAAAGATATACCTTACATGGATAAGGTCGATTCTTATCAAAGAGAAACAGGTTTGACTGACGCTGTTCAAACAGGAATAGGTGAACTCGACGGTATTCCTGTAGCACTTGCGGTTATGGATTTTCAGTTTATCGGAGGAAGTATGGGGTCCGTAGTGGGCGAAAAAATAACCCGTCTAATTGAAAATGCTAGGATTTTACGCTTACCTATCATCATTTCTTGTGCTTCTGGAGGAGCTCGTATGCAAGAAGGAAGTTTCAGCTTAATGCAGATGGCTAAAATATCTTCAATTTTATTGAACAATACACTCTCTAATGCTAATGACATATTTTTAGTGTCACTTTTAACATCGCCTACAACAGGTGGTGTCACAGCTAGTTTTGGAATGCTTGGTGATATAATTATTGGCGAACCAGATGCATACATTGCATTTGCGGGTAAAAGAGTAATTGAAGAAGTAATGAAGATTGAAGTACCCGAGGGTGTACAGGAAGCTGAATACTTATTTGAAAAAGGCTCATTGGATTCAATTGTACCGCGTAATCTTTTAAAAGGTGTTCTTAGTGAATTATTTAAGTTCCACCCAAGTTTAATTTTAATAGATGAGAAAGAATAGGAACTGGGGAGTTTTAATTTTGAATAGAAAAAAATTGATAAACTAGATGAGATGAGCAAATTAAGAATATTCTTTTCTATTCAAGTATTTTGGATATTTTATGCCCATTCAGTCTTTTTGACTTGATTTATCGGAATTATTATACAATATGTGAGAATGACGATACAATAAGAATTCAAAGAGGTTTACACTGATAAGAAAATCAGTGTACTTGTAAACGAATGGATTATCAATCAGAGGCAAAATTAGATAGGAGCATCATACATCATAGAAGAACAATATCTAGAATTCAAGAGGAAAATTCTCAAAAATTTTGAAAATTTTTTGTTAGGAACAACTTTTCGATTCTAGTAAAGAAGTTTCTCAAATTCTTATTTCTTTTTGTCTTATTAAAGAAGTTTCTCAAATTCTTATTTCTTTTTGTCTTATTTCTTTTTGTATTGATGCTGCGCTAAAAAAATCCAATCACTTTCTTTTTTTTTATTTCTTTTTGGATTTTTTGTTATAATTGCTATGCTAACCATGTCACTTGCTAGTTTTTTTTAGAATTTGAATGAAGTTGGGTTGTGATTCAAATATTTTTTCTTGAATCTCAACTTAAAAAATAAAAAAAGGATCTCTTTTTATTTTATATGATTTTATTTTATATGAAATGGATATCTACTTATCTTTTCTTAATTTTAGATTTCTAACTTATATTTATAAATATTTCTAAAAGATAATAAAATATGAAAAAACCTAAACGAAAAATTACTGCTCCACGCATGAATCGGCGTCTTCTTTCTAAACGTTTTCGTTTACTTAGACCTATACGACGTAAAATACAAAAAGGACTTATTCATATTCAAGCAAGTTCTAACAATACCATGATAACTGTTACAGATTTGGGGGGTCAAGTAGTTTCTTGGGATTCCGCTGGTACTTCTCGATTCAAAGGTCCAAAAAAAGGAACACCCTATGCTGCCCAAACCGCAACAAGAAATGCTATTTATATGTTAGCAAAGGAGGGTATGGAACGAGCAGCAATTATGATAAACGGTGCTGGTCCCGGAAGAGCTGCAGCATTAAGAACCGTTCTTCAGAGTGGTGTAAAATTAAAATTCATACGTGATGTAACACCTATGCCACATAATGGATGCCGACCCCCTAAAAGAAGACGTGTTTAAGAAAAATCTTTTATTTTAATTAAATGAAAAAAGAAGCTCTGGTGTATAGAGACGACCTTATCGTTTGAGAAGTAGCCATAGAGACGATAGAACCCACTATTTTTTTTTTTTTTTAATAGAATTCTTTATTGAAGAACGGGAAGAAAAGCAAGAATCGTGGTTGGGAAGGTTATAGTAGCAAAAGCCTTTGGAATCAATATTTGATATATTGGAGTAGTTCGTTTTGTTATTGATTGACTCTAGTCAGAGAAAAGAATAACTGGAGGAAAACAGATATGATAAAGATTTTGTATATTGTATTTGGGAAAGCAAAAAAAATGATTAACTTATCGGTTAATATTCTATTTTTACTTGTTTTCAAATTTAAAGAAATAATTAGCGAAGTTTACAGTAAACTTTTCGAAATTTTCTTGGGATTTGATTTTATTTTTGATGGTTTTATTCAAAAAAGTGGCGAAAATATTGACGTAATCAATTTCTCCACTCTTTTGAAAATTATCAAATTTGAAAATTATCAAAAGAACTTTGTTATGATTGAGTTTTAATAAAATTTGTTATTTTGTAAAATCTCATTTTATGAAAAAAAATATTTTATTAATATTTTTTATTTTTTCACTGTTTTTTGTTTTTTTTATCATAAAAAAAAACAAAAAACATTGAAATTTTCTTAATAATAAAGACTCTTATTAGAAAGAAGAGCCTTGAGTTAAGAAAACTAAGGAAATTGACTCAACAACAAGTTTTTTTGGAAACTCTATTGCAGACTTTTGATTTCATCATACCTATTCTACTTCTACGGGATTTGAAAAATCTTATTCATTCTTAAGTAAGCATATTATGGATATAGATCGATTCGATTTCATATTATCTTATAAGGATCCAAGCCATCGTATTAGATTTCATTTATTTATATCAGTTCAATGTCTCCGTGGGATTCTATCTCTATCTCGAGTTTAACATATTGTTAAACATATAGTGAAAAACATAAGGTTTAGATCGATCTAAACCAAACAATTATATTATAAATATAGATGTATGAGCAAAAGAAAAAAGAAAAACGCTTTCAAAATGAAGTGGAAATGTATTGAGTCGAGAATCGAAAATCCATGTTTACATTATGGTCGTTTCATTCTATCCCCCTTTCAAAAAGGTCAGGCTGATACTTTAGGTACTGCCTTGCGAAGAACGTTGCTTAGTGAAATCCAAGGAACTGCTATTACATATATTAGATATATTAAAATTAATAACAAAAAATTGGAGAAAGTATCTCATGAGTATAGTCATATAGAAGATGTCGAAGAATCAATACATGAAATAATCTTAAATTTAAAACAAATTGTATTAAAGAGTTGTATCAATGAATCTATTTTTGCATCTATTTGTGTCAGTGGTCCTATGCGTGTAACTGCAGGACATATTAAGCTACCGTCCTCTGTGCAAGTAATTAATAAAACCCAATATATTGCAACTATAACAAAACCAATAGATTTCTCAATTGATTTAGTAATCGAGAGAGATCGAGGTTTTCGTGTTAATGACACACGTTTTAGTGATTTGGGTTATAGTTATAGTATAGATGCTTTATTTATGCCTGTTAAAAATGTCAATTATAACATTCATATTTATAAAGATGGAGAAAATGAAAAAGAGATACTTTTTTTAGAAATATGGACGAATGGGAGTTTGACTCCTAGAGAAGCACTTCGTCAAGCTTCTCTAAAATTGATTGATTTTCTTCATTCTTTTCTATATCTAGAAAATGACAACGATATTTTTTCAGAAGAAGAGAACGTAAACCTAGACAACGAGGGAGGAGGAGGTTGACGAAGGAAAGGAGGAAGAGAAGGATTTTGATCCTAATTATTTATGGATATTTTATTGGGCCCATAAAAAATAAATTATAAAAAAGGGGTTGAAATACTGCATAAAATAAAAAATAAAAAGCAAAAGAATTAGACTACGATTTTTGCTACTATTTAGACCTAGACAAGTGCGAAAAATGCTGGTCAAAATTTTTATCAAGAAACTAAAAAGGAGAGTCGTTAGTATCCTCTTGCTTTTATGTTGAAAATTTTTTGATTGACCGATTAGCATTTTCATTAAATACCTTTGAAAATCTCAAAAAAGCTAATATCAAA